TAGGTCGCTCGTATAGTTCCCTATCCACGATTCTGCTATTTACTGGAATCATTTTACTGGAATGCTATAGGATGAAAATCCCCCGGGTAGAAAGTTTTTAATGCTTATGTAGAACTACACATTAAGAAACATTCTAATTTGATTAGATTAATATCGGTGGATCATTTATTAATCATTCATTGAATGATAAATAACTACAAGTGACGGAGATACACGATTTAAATAACGGAAAATCCAATATTTTAAAATAGTATCGAGAATAACTGGAAAAGTGGAAACAAGACCAGATATGATTTGATCATTATGAACAAATCCAAAATCCTTGTAGACAGAACCAATCATTAGTTCCCAACCGTGGGGTGAATGAAATCCGATACATAAATCCATTAATAAAAGAATCGAAAAAGCTTTTACTGTATCGCTTACGTTATATAGGAATTCCTGAGCCCAAGAGTTAAGAATAACAAGTTCTTCATTACCTAAAATAGAATAACAGCTTAGAATAGCAAAACATATTATATTTGTCGAGAAGTGCAAAATCATATGGATACGATCCTCATTGTGTATCTTGATTAATTGGATCGTTTCCTTGTGGATTCCTATAGGAAGCTTTTGTAGATGTATTTCCGAGTATTCCTTGATCAGTTCGTCCAAGAAGAGGATTTCCTCTAATTCTATGAACTTTTCTAAAATACTTTTTTCTTGAATATCATTCAAAAAGATTTCGGATTGATCAGTATTCGACCAATTAGTAACCCAAGATTCCATACTTTTAGTAAATGATGAGAGAGAAATCCAACAGGACAAAAACACTATAGATGCAAGATACAAAAGAGGAATGAATGCTTTCTTTTTTGCCATTTTTCGTCTGTGAATTATTAATTAACCCACTTCATTCGTCGACTCTATGTGATCGAATATTTCTTTTACCCATGAGTTCTAGACAAGGTATCAAACCTATGAATCTATTTTATTTGTGATTTTGTGTGAATCTAGAACGAATACAAAAATAGACTACGACTCCGCTTCGAATTCGAATCAAGAAATAATCAAAAATTTTGTTTCCAGATCTCTCAATTCATCAAATTTCTTAAAGTTCTCCTTTCGATGAATGACCGAAAGGAGACACTTTTAGAAATGAATATTATTGATATTTTGAGACGAAAGAATTCCTTTTCTATAAAAATATAGAATATTTTGAAAAAATTCCAACGATTACCCATATCCAAGAATAGAATAATTGAGAGAAAGATATTGTGATGATAAAAAAATGAGTGGTAAAACAAGACAGAAATGGACCGGTTATCATTATAAAGAAAACCCTTTATTGGTTAGTATTAGTAATGGAACACAAAAGAAAGGATAAATTAAAGGGTCGATTGACAGAAATAATTTACACGATAGGATTTATCTGCATCTAAAGTATCAATTCCAACAAATATTGAAAAAAGATGAATTTATTTCTTTCGAAATCATTTGATGTATCCGATGAATTGAATCTAGTAGTTCAATTTGTTACTTGTTTGAATTGAGTTGCATGGATTTGGATACGCATAAAAAACCTCAAAGGAGGGGGTTTTGTTTTAGGGTTGTTCCATATATATCGGCTTTGGCTCGACTGAACGTTTTGACGAAACTTCAGTTAAATTTTGTTATAGAAAAAACAGGAATTTTTTCTCTCCTGCTGAGAAAGCATTCATTCTTCAGCCCATTTCCTTTTCTCAAAAGACTTCAATTGGTACGCGCAAAAAATAGGCCAATTCGGCGGCTTTTTGTTCAATTTCTCGTGAAGTCAAATTCTCATCAGTACGGGTCAACGGAACAGCCCCCCGGCCTCTGATGTCCATATAAAGGATACGACGAGCATAAATACCCTCTTTAACTTCTATTCTAATGGACTGAATATCTTTTATACGGAATCGGAGGAATATGCGACGATTTTTTCCAGGAAATCCCCAACGAAAAATACACACTATTCCCTCCTTTCTATCAAATCGATCATAACCACTACCTACATTCCAGGAAATTGTGCACCACAAATAGGAACTAATAAAGAAACCAGCGATCCCGTAGAAAGACATCACGAGCCCTTGTGGAAAAAAAACAATTTGCTGAGCCGGAACAAAAGATATCAAATTTCTACCAAGATAACTGGAAGTTCCAACCAATAAGAATCCTAATGAACCTAAAAAAACGATAAGGGCCCAGCAAAAATTACTTAGTTTTCGAGACCCCGTTATAAGTTCTATCCATATATGTTCTGATCGCCAACTCATACTTCATCCGATTTAATTTTATTGGAATTGAGAGAATACCCCAAATTTTTTTGACTTTACTTTTTTTTTGTTTCCGAAGGAACTCTCATCAAACTAGCACTAGTTTGATGTGAACGAGTGCTAGTTGATGTGAACCCTTAGGAGTAATTTATCAAATTGGTTAGATCTAAACTAATAACATACCCTTCCTTAAATCCCAAATATACATATTACAGCTGGATCCACCAACTTTAGGTATCCAACGATCCTGCTCTATTTGAAACTAGCTGGATTTTATTTACCCATAGATTATTTTCTGTAGGCATAATAGCTTTTTCCTTTAGAAATCACATGTCATACCATATTTCCATTTGCCGAAAGAAATAAATATCTGTGTTATGCTAGCAAGTAGAAGTTCAAAAAAAATGGATGAGATTGGGTCCCCTCAGATCTAAACAATCTTGTTTTTTTGAACATAAAGAAATAAAGAAGCCATTGCAATTGCCGGAAATACTAGGCCTACTAAAGGCACAAAAATAGAGGGAAAAGTGAAAGTTGTCATAACAATGGGGTACCTCGATTTATTATTTGCACCTGTTATTATTTTTTTATATCATATTTTACAATAATTATAATTCAAAAGTGTAATTATTATGAATTGGTCTTTATTATTAAATTCAATTTCTTAAGAAATTGAATTTGAAAATTATTATATTATAGAAGTAATAAATATCTATATATCTAAGTGAGTATATAGACTAAGTCCAAGGAATGTAGAACTAGATAAATGGACTTATTCATCTTTTTACACGAAAGATACCTATGATAATCAACTTTATTATATTAAATATATTTTTTTCTTAATTTCTTTGTGTTTTGTTCTTGTCTTCTAATTTGAAAAGGTTTCTTACAAATTATCGAAAGATTTGCTAGAATGCGACACAACCAGGATTTTTAGTGAAAATGAGATTTTCGGGCGATGCAGAAAGATAAAAAACTATATATCTATCTTTTCTATATTTGATTATCTACGTAAGGCGAAATTCGTTTTATTTGCCTAATGTCACGAAAGGAAGAACTCACGCTTTTATCTTCTTGATAAAGACTTCTTAATTAGTAATGGGAAATATAGGTAAAAAAAAGAGTTATCCGCAACTTTTGCTTCTTTCTACAATTAGATCTTAGGTCACCAACCAAAGAAAATTGCGTTCTTATTTACTTTAATTCCGACAAGCTAACTACTTGTTTGCTACAAATAAAATAATTGAACTTAATACGCTCTACTTGATTGAATTTGAATTGAACGGAAAAAAGTCGTGGAGCTTAAATAACTCACTCAGAACACTTTTTAAAGTATTACGTGGTACGATTAGGTCGAATAAACCTTTCTGGAATAAATATTCAGCTGCTTGTGAACCTTCAGGTACTGTTTTATTCAATGTTTGTTCAATTACTCTTTTACCCGCAAATGCAATGTAGGAATTGGGTTCGGCAATAATGATATCTCCCAACATACCAAAACTAGCTGTTACCCCACCAGTAGTAGGAGATGTAAGGATTGATACATAAAATAACTTTTTATTGGATTGATAATCATATAAGGCAGATGATATTTTAGCCATTTGCATCAAGCTCAAACTTCCTTCTTGCATGCGCGCCCCCCCCGAAGCGCACACTATAATAAGAGGTATAAGTCGATTGGTAGCGTACTCAATCAAACGAGTTATTTTCTCCCCCACCACGGATCCCATACTACCCCCCATAAACTGAAAATCCATAACCCCAATTGCTACGAGAATACCATTTAGTTGACCTACACCTGTTTGAACAGCCTCAGTTAATCCTGTCTTTCTTTGATAAGAATCAATACGATCTTTATAAGGCTCCTCCTCCGAATGAAATCCAATGGGATCCAGAGAGACCATGTCTTCATCCATAGGATCCCAAGTACCGGGATCGATCGAAAGTTCGATTCTTTCTGAACTACTCATTTTCAAATGATATCCACATTGTTCACAAATATTCATTTTTGATTTCAAAAATTTCTTATAATTTAATCCATAACAATTTTCGCATTGAACCCACAAATGCCTGTATTTTTGAGTTGCATCGAGATCATTAGACGCTTCTCTTAGAGTTAAATCACTACTCTTCGCGCGGGTTCGTAGACTGGACCTCCCGCTTTCACTACTAGTTCTACGTTTATCAAAAATGCACCTAGAAATGTAACTGTCACTACTATCACTTACAATGGACGTATCAATACAGATTTGAGACTGAAGATAACTGTCAATGCAACTATTAATGTGATTATTCCAACTAGATTGAGTTACATACATGTAACGATTGGATAAGGAATCTTCACTCGTAGATCCATTATTCATACAACTAGAATTGCGATAATGATAAAAAGAATTCTCTAATTCACTCATAAAAGAATAGTCGTTGTCAATCTCAAAAATATGATTTTCAATATCAAAATAGATAGAATAAGTATCTCCATTACTATCCCTAACTAAAAAAGTATCATCAGAGAGAAAATTCCAAATGTCTTTGAAGCCGAATAAACGATCCACATTAGTGTAACTAGAATTGTCACGACCCCTGCAACTATGAATGTTTTTAGCCCTACCTTTTCTATTCGGATCTTCACTTTCACTAGTATTTTCAACAGGACCAAGATTTTCCATTGAGTTCTTTATCCCATACCTACGCTCTAACTCCTTTTTAAACACCATCGAATTC